GTTAATGTAGCTTAAGAACCAAAGCAAGGCACTGAAAATGCCTAGATGGGTTTATTAACTCCATAAACACATAGGTTTGGTCCCAGCCTTCCTGTTAACTTTCAATAGACTTACACATGCAAGCATCTACGCCCCGGTGAGAATGCCCTCTAAGTCAACCGGACTATGAGGAGCTGGTATCAAGCACACTACTCGTAGCTCATGACACCTTGCCTAACCACACCCCCACGGGAGACAGCAGTGACAAAAATTAAGCCATGAACGAAAGTTTGACTAAGCCATATTGACTAGGGTTGGTAAATCTCGTGCCAGCCACCGCGGTCATACGATTAACCCAAGCTAACAGGAATACGGCGTAAAACGTGTTAAAGCGCTACACCAAATAGAGTTAAGTTTTAATTAAACTGTAAAAAGCCATAATTATTATAAAAATAAATGACGAAAGTAACTCTACAACAGCTGACACACTATAGCTAAGACCCAAACTGGGATTAGATACCCCACTATGCTTAGCCCTAAACACAAATAATTACAAAAACAAAATTATTCGCCAGAGTACTACCGGCAACGGCCTAAAACTCAAAGGACTTGGCGGTGCTTCATACCCCTCTAGAGGAGCCTGTTCTATAATCGATAAACCCCGATAAACCTCACCAATCCTTGCTAATACAGTCTATATACCGCCATCTTCAGCAAACCCTAAAAAGGAATAAAAGTAAGCGCAATCATTATACATAAAAACGTTAGGTCAAGGTGTAACCTATGGAATGGGAAGAAATGGGCTACATTTTCTACTTAAAGAAAATTTATACGAAAGTTATTATGAAATTAATAACTAAAGGAGGATTTAGTAGTAAGCTAAGAATAGAGTGCTTAGCTGAACCAGGCCATGAAGCACGCACACACCGCCCGTCACCCTCCTCAAGTAATTACGATGTACCTAAACATATTATATACACCAGCCATATGAGAGGAGACAAGTCGTAACAAGGTAAGCATACTGGAAAGTGTGCTTGGACAAACCAAAACATAGCTTAAACAAAGCATCTAGTTTACACCTAGAAGATTTCACACACTATGAATGTTTTGAACCACATCTAGCCCAACTTCCATTTTCCAATCTAACAACCAAAACAAAACAAAACAAAACATTTACCCTAATTTAAAGTATAGGAGATAGAAATTCTAAACATGGCGCTATAGAGAAAGTACCGCAAGGGAACGATGAAAGAAAAAAGTTAAAGTACAAAAAAGCAAAGATTAACCCTTGTACCTTTTGCATAATGAATTAACGAGCAAAAAACTTAACGAAATGAATTTCAGCTAAGTAACCCGAAACCAGACGAGCTACTCATGGGCAGTTTACTAGAACCAACTCATCTATGTGGCAAAATAGTGAGAAGACCCATAAGTAGAGGTGACACGCCTAACGAGCCTGGTGATAGCTGGTTGTCCAGAAAATGAATTTTAGTTCAGCTTTAAAGATACCAAAAATACAAATAAATCCCACTTGTATCTTTAAAAGTTAGTCTAAAAAGGTACAGCTTTTTAGAAACGGATACAACCTTCACTAGAGAGTAAAATTTAACAACACCATAGTAGGCCTAAAAGCAGCCATCAATTAAGAAAGCGTTAAAGCTCAACAATAATAACAATATTAATTTCAACAACAAATAATCAACTCCTAGCCCCAATACTGGACTATTCTATAACAAAATAGAAGAAACAATGTTAATATGAGTAACAAGAAATATTTTCTCCTCGCACAAGTTTAAATCAGTATCTGATATTACACTGATTGTTAACAGTAAATAAATATAATCTAACCATAAACAACTTATTAATTCTACTGTTAATCCAACACAGGAGTGCGCTTAGGAAAGATTCAAAGAAGTAAAAGGAACTCGGCAAACACAAACCCCGCCTGTTTACCAAAAACATCACCTCCAGCATTTCTAGTATTGGAGGCACTGCCTGCCCAGTGACAGACGTTAAACGGCCGCGGTATCCTGACCGTGCAAAGGTAGCATAATCATTTGTTCTCTAAATAAGGACTTGTATGAATGGCCACACGAGGGTTCTACTGTCTCTTACTTCCGATCAGTGAAATTGACCTCCCCGTGAAGAGGCGGGGATAGACTAACAAGACGAGAAGACCCTATGGAGCTTCAACTAACTAACCCAAAGAAAATAAACTTAATCACCAAGAGATAACAACACTCTTTATGGGTTAACAGTTTCGGTTGGGGTGACCTCGGAGAACAAAAAATCCTCCGAGCGATTTTAAAGACTAGACTTACAAGTCAAATCAAACTATCGCTTATTGATCCAAATATTTGATCAACGGAACAAGTTACCCTAGGGATAACAGCGCAATCCTATTCAAGAGTCCATATCGACAATAGGGTTTACGACCTCGATGTTGGATCAGGACATCCTGATGGTGCAGCAGCTATCAAAGGTTCGTTTGTTCAACGATTAAAGTCCTACGTGATCTGAGTTCAGACCGGAGCAATCCAGGTCGGTTTCTATCTGTTATGTATTTCTCCCAGTACGAAAGGACAAGAGAAATGAGGCCAACTTCAACAAAGCGCCTCAGACCAATTAATGACCTCATCTCAATTAACCTCACAAATAAACCCTGCCCTAGAAAAGGGCCCAGTTAAGGTGGCAGAGCCCGGTAATTGCGTAAAACTTAAACCTTTATACTCAGAGATTCAAATCCTCTCCTTAACAAATGTTTTTAATTAATACCCTTATACTGATTATTCCCATTCTCCTAGCCGTAGCCTTCCTCACATTAGTCGAACGAAAAGTCCTAGGTTACATACAATTTCGAAAAGGCCCAAATGTTGTAGGCCCATATGGCCTACTCCAACCCATCGCTGATGCCATTAAACTTTTCACCAAAGAACCCTTACGACCCGCCACATCCTCAATTTCAATATTCATTCTAGCACCCATTCTAGCCCTAAGCCTAGCTCTAACCATATGAATCCCCCTACCCATACCCTATCCACTTATCAACATAAATTTAGGGGTCCTTTTTATACTAGCCATATCAAGCTTAGCCGTGTACTCAATCCTCTGATCAGGCTGAGCTTCCAACTCAAAATACGCCCTCATCGGAGCCCTACGAGCAGTAGCACAAACAATCTCATACGAAGTGACACTAGCAATTATCCTGTTATCAGTACTACTAATAAACGGGTCCTTCACCCTCTCCACATTAATCACCACACAAGAACAAATATGATTAATCTTCCCAGCATGACCCTTGGCAATAATATGATTTATCTCAACACTAGCAGAAACAAACCGAGCACCATTCGACCTAACCGAAGGAGAATCAGAACTAGTCTCAGGTTTTAACGTAGAATACGCAGCAGGACCATTCGCCCTATTTTTTATAGCAGAATATGCTAACATTATCATAATAAACATCTTTACAACAACCTTATTCCTAGGAGCATTTCACAGCCCATATATACCAGAACTCTACACAATCAACTTCACCATTAAATCACTACTACTTACAATTACTTTCCTATGAATCCGAGCATCCTACCCACGATTTCGCTATGACCAACTGATACACTTATTATGAAAAAACTTTCTACCCCTAACACTAGCCCTATGCATATGACATGTATCTATACCTATCCTCCTATCAAGCATCCCCCCGCAAACATAAGAAATATGTCTGACAAAAGAGTTACTTTGATAGAGTAAATAATAGAGGTTCAAGCCCTCTTATTTCTAGAACTATAGGAATTGAACCTACTCCTAAGAACCCAAAACTCTTCGTGCTCCCAATTACACCAAATCCTAACAGTAAGGTCAGCTAATTAAGCTATCGGGCCCATACCCCGAAAATGTTGGTTCATATCCTTCCCGTACTAATAAACCCAATTATCTTTATCATTATCCTAATAACCATCATATTCGGAACCATCATCGTCATAATTAGCTCACATTGACTACTCATCTGAATCGGATTCGAAATAAATATACTTGCTATCATTCCCATTATAATAAAAAAACATAACCCACGAGCCACAGAAGCATCAACCAAATATTTCCTAACCCAATCAACAGCCTCCATACTACTAATAATAGCTGTCATCATCAACTTAATATTCTCAGGCCAATGAACCGTAATAAAATTGTTTAATCCAATAGCCTCCATACTCATGACAATAGCCCTAACTATAAAACTAGGAATAGCTCCCTTTCACTTCTGAGTCCCAGAAGTAACACAAGGCATCCCTTTATCCTCAGGCCTAATTTTACTTACATGACAAAAACTAGCACCTATATCAGTACTTTACCAAATTTCCCCATCCATCAACCCAAATTTAATTATAACCCTGTCAATCCTATCAATCATAATCGGTGGCTGAGGAGGACTAAACCAAACTCAACTACGAAAAATTATAGCCTACTCATCAATTGCCCACATAGGCTGAATAACAGCAGTCCTACTATATAATCCCACTATGATATTACTATACTTAATCATCTACATCATCATAACCTCTACCATATTTACACTATTTATAGCTAATTCAACCACAACCACCCTATCACTAGCCCACACATGAAACAAAGCACCCATCATAACTGTATTAACCCTCATCACCCTCCTATCAATAGGAGGACTCCCCCCACTTTCAGGATTTATACCAAAATGAATAGTCATCCAAGAAATAACAAAAAATGATAATATCATCTTACCCACCCTCATGGCAATCACAGCACTATTAAACCTATATTTTTACATACGACTTACTTACTCTACTGCACTTACAATATTCCCCTCCACAAACAACATAAAAATAAAATGACAATTCCCTATCACAAAACAAATAACCCTCCTACCAACAATAGTAGTACTATCCACCATACTACTGCCACTTACACCAATCTTATCCATCCTAGAATAGGAATTTAGGTTAAACAGACCAAGAGCCTTCAAAGCCCTAAGCAAGTATAATTTACTTAATTCCTGACAAGGACTGCAAGACTACATCTTACATCAACTGAATGCAAATCAACCACTTTAATTAAGCTAAGTCCTCCCTAGATTGGTGGGCTCCACCCCCACGAAACTTTAGTTAACAGCTAAACACCCTAAACAACTGGCTTCAATCTACTTCTCCCGCCGCGAGAAAAAAAAGGCGGGAGAAGCCCCGGCAGAGTTAAAACTGCTTCTTTGAATTTGCAATTCAACATGTTAATTCACCACAGAGCTTGGTAAAAAGAGGAATCAAACCCCTGTCCTTAGATTTACAGTCTAATGCTTCACTCAGCCATTTTACCCATGTTCATTAACCGCTGATTATTTTCAACTAACCATAAAGACATCGGCACCCTGTACCTCCTATTCGGTGCCTGAGCTGGCATAGTGGGAACCGCCCTAAGTTTACTAATTCGCGCCGAATTAGGTCAGCCTGGGACTCTACTCGGAGATGATCAAATCTACAACGTAGTTGTAACCGCACATGCATTCGTAATAATCTTTTTTATAGTGATACCTATCATAATTGGGGGATTTGGCAACTGACTGGTTCCTCTGATAATTGGGGCCCCCGACATGGCATTCCCTCGAATAAACAACATGAGCTTCTGACTGCTTCCTCCTTCCTTTCTATTACTCCTAGCATCTTCTATAGTTGAAGCAGGAGCAGGAACAGGCTGAACCGTATACCCTCCTCTAGCAGGTAACCTGGCCCATGCAGGAGCCTCAGTGGATCTCACCATTTTTTCTCTACACCTAGCAGGTGTTTCCTCAATTCTGGGGGCCATCAACTTTATCACAACAATCATTAACATAAAACCCCCTGCAATAACACAATATCAGACACCCTTATTCGTATGATCCGTATTAATTACTGCCGTATTACTTCTTCTCTCACTCCCCGTACTAGCAGCCGGCATCACAATGCTACTAACAGACCGAAATCTTAATACTACCTTCTTTGATCCAGCAGGGGGAGGGGATCCTATCCTATATCAACACCTGTTCTGATTCTTCGGCCACCCTGAAGTATATATTCTCATTCTACCTGGGTTCGGAATGATTTCTCACATCGTAACTTACTACTCAGGGAAAAAAGAACCATTCGGATACATGGGAATAGTATGGGCTATAATATCAATCGGATTCCTAGGGTTCATCGTATGAGCTCATCATATATTCACAGTCGGAATAGACGTCGACACACGAGCCTACTTCACATCAGCTACCATAATTATTGCCATTCCAACCGGAGTAAAAGTCTTTAGCTGACTAGCAACACTACACGGAGGTAATATTAAATGATCTCCCGCTATAATATGAGCCCTAGGCTTCATTTTCCTCTTCACAGTTGGAGGCCTAACCGGAATTGTCCTAGCCAATTCTTCCCTTGACATTGTTCTCCATGACACATACTACGTAGTCGCACATTTCCACTATGTACTATCAATGGGAGCTGTGTTCGCTATTATAGGGGGATTCGTACACTGATTTCCACTATTTTCAGGCTATACTCTAAGCACAACATGAGCCAAAATCCACTTCGCAATTATATTTGTAGGCGTGAACATAACTTTCTTCCCACAACATTTTTTAGGCTTATCTGGCATGCCACGACGATACTCTGACTACCCAGACGCATACACAATGTGAAACACTATTTCATCTATGGGCTCATTTATTTCACTAACAGCAGTAATACTAATAATTTTCATCATCTGAGAGGCATTCGCATCCAAACGGGAAGTCTCAACCGTAGACCTAACTACAACAAATCTAGAGTGACTAAATGGATGTCCCCCACCATACCACACATTTGAGGAGCCCGCATATGTCAACCTTAAATAAGAAAGGAAGGAATCGAACCCCCTACAATTGGTTTCAAGCCAACACCATAACCACTATGTCTTTCTCAATTAATGAGGCGTTAGTAAAACATTACATAATCTTGTCAAGATTAAATTACAGGTGAAAATCCCGTACATCTCATATGGCATATCCCATACAACTAGGATTTCAAGACGCAACGTCACCCATCATGGAAGAACTGTTACATTTCCACGACCATACACTAATGATTGTCTTTCTGATTAGTTCATTGGTCCTCTATATTATTTCATCGATACTAACAACAAAATTAACCCATACTAGTACTATAAATGCGCAAGAAGTAGAAACAATCTGAACCATTTTACCAGCTATTATCCTGATTATAATTGCCCTCCCGTCCTTACGAATTTTATACATAATAGACGAAATTAATAACCCATCCCTCACAGTAAAAACCATAGGACATCAATGATACTGAAGCTACGAATATACAGACTATGAAGACCTAAGCTTCGATTCCTATATAATTCCAACATCAGAATTAAAGCCAGGAGAATTACGACTACTGGAAGTGGACAACCGAGTCGTACTACCCATGGAAATAACAATTCGAATATTAATCTCTTCCGAGGACGTACTGCACTCATGAGCCGTACCCTCTTTAGGACTGAAAACGGACGCAATTCCAGGCCGTCTAAACCAAACAACCCTTATATCAACCCGACCAGGACTATTCTACGGCCAATGTTCAGAAATCTGTGGATCAAACCACAGTTTTATACCAATTGTCCTTGAACTAGTCCCACTGAAACATTTCGAGAAATGATCTACATCAATACTATAAGACCATCAAGAAGCTATGTCAGCGTTAACCTTTTAAGTTAAAGATCGAGAGCATATTAACTCTCCTTGATGACATGCCACAACTAGATACATCAACATGACTTATAATAATCCTATCCATATTTTTAACCCTTTTCATTATTTTCCAATTAAAAATTTCAAAACACAATTTCTACCACAACCCGGAATTAACATCGACAAAAATATCAGAACAAAACACCCCCTGAGAAACAAAATGAACGAAAATTTGTTTACCTCTTTCATTACCCCTATAATTCTAGGCCTCCCCCTTGTCACCCTAATCGTCTTATTCCCCAGCTTACTATTTCCTACATCAAATCGACTAACTAACAACCGCCTCATCTCCCTCCAACAATGAATACTCCAACTTGTATCAAAACAAATAATAAATATTCACAATACTAAAGGACAAACATGAACATTAATATTAATATCTCTAATTTTATTTATTGGATCAACAAACCTACTAGGCCTATTACCCCACTCATTCACACCAACCACACAACTATCAATAAATTTGGGCATGGCTATCCCTCTATGAGCAGGAGCTGTAATTACAGGCTTCCGTAATAAAACTAAAGCATCACTTGCCCATTTCTTACCACAAGGAACACCGACCCCACTTATCCCAATGCTAGTAATTATCGAGACTATTAGCCTTTTTATCCAACCAATAGCCCTTGCTGTGCGACTAACAGCCAACATTACAGCAGGTCACCTACTAATTCACTTAATTGGAGGAGCCACCCTCACACTAATAAGTATTAGCACTATAGCAGCCCTTATTACATTTATTATTCTAATTCTACTGACAATCCTCGAATTCGCAGTAGCTATAATTCAAGCCTACGTATTCACTCTCTTAGTCAGCCTGTACTTGCATGACAACACGTAATGACACACCAAACCCATGCCTACCACATAGTAAACCCAAGCCCCTGACCCCTCACAGGAGCACTATCCGCCCTCTTAATAACATCTGGCTTAATCATATGATTTCACTTCAACTCAACAGCCCTACTAATGCTTGGCCTAACAACAAACATACTAACAATATATCAGTGATGACGAGACATCATCCGAGAGAGTACATTTCAAGGCCACCATACTCCAACTGTCCAAAAAGGCCTCCGCTACGGAATAATCCTATTTATTATTTCAGAAGTTTTATTTTTTACCGGATTCTTCTGAGCTTTTTATCACTCAAGCCTTGCCCCCACACCTGAACTAGGCGGCTGCTGACCTCCAACAGGCATTCACCCACTTAATCCCATAGAAGTACCACTACTCAACACCTCCGTCCTCCTAGCCTCAGGAGTCTCAATCACCTGAGCCCACCATAGCCTCATAGAAGGAAGCCGCAACCACATGCTTCAAGCCTTATTTATTACCATTGCCCTAGGTGTGTACTTCACATTACTGCAAGCCTCAGAATATTATGAAGCGCCTTTTACCATCTCAGACGGAGTCTACGGCTCAACCTTCTTCGTAGCTACAGGATTCCACGGCCTCCATGTAATCATTGGATCCACTTTCTTGATCGTCTGCTTTTTCCGTCAACTAAAATTTCACTTTACCTCTACCCACCACTTTGGCTTTGAAGCCGCTGCCTGATATTGACATTTCGTAGACGTAGTATGACTTTTCCTCTATGTCTCTATCTATTGATGAGGATCATGTTCTTTTAGTATTAATTAGTACAACTGACTTCCAATCAGTTAGTTTCGGTCTAACCCGAAAAAGAATAATAAACCTAATAGTAGCCCTTCTTACTAACCTCACACTAACTACACTACTCGTCACCATTGCATTCTGACTTCCTCAGTTAAACGTGTACTCAGAAAAAACAAGCCCATACGAATGCGGATTTGACCCCATAGGATCAGCCCGCCTCCCTTTCTCTATAAAATTTTTCCTAGTAGCCATTACATTTCTCCTCTTCGATCTAGAAATCGCATTACTCCTACCCCTACCATGAGCCTCACAAACAACTAACCTAAACACAATACTCACCATAGCCCTCCTCCTAATCCTTCTACTAGCTGTTAGCCTAGCCTACGAATGAACCCAAAAGGGATTAGAATGAACTGAATATGGTATTTAGTTTAAAACAAAAATAAATGATTTCGACTCATTAGATTATGATTAAACTCATAAATACCAAATGTCCCTCGTACATATAAACATCATAGTAGCGTTCGCAGTGTCTCTTACAGGATTACTAATATACCGATCCCACCTAATATCATCCCTCTTATGCCTAGAAGGAATAATATTATCCCTATTTATTATAGCCACCTTAATAATCCTAAACTTACACTTCACCCTAGCCAGCATAATACCCATTATCCTACTAGTATTCGCAGCCTGCGAGGCAGCACTAGGTCTGTCTCTACTAGTAATAGTATCTAATACATATGGCACTGATTACGTACAAAATCTCAACTTACTGCAATGCTAAAATATATCATCCCCACAGCAATACTTATACCCCTAACCTGATTATCAAAAAATAATATAATCTGAATTAACCCTACACTCCACAGCCTACTAATCAGCCTTACAAGCCTCCTCCTCATAAACCAATTCAACGACAACAGTCTCAACTTTTCATTAATCTTCTTTTCCGATTCCTTATCCACGCCACTACTAATCCTAACCATATGACTTCTTCCTCTAATACTGATAGCCAGCCAACATCACCTATCAAAAGAAATCTTAACCCGAAAAAAACTATTTATCTCCATACTAATCCTACTCCAACTATTTCTAATCATAACATTTACTGCTGCAGAACTAATCTTCTTCTACATTCTATTCGAAGCCACACTAGTTCCAACACTCATTATTATTACCCGATGAGGGAACCAAACAGAACGTTTAAACGCCGGTCTCTACTTCCTGTTCTACACACTAGCAGGGTCTTTGCCTCTACTAGTTGCATTAATCCATATCCAAAATACAATAGGATCCCTAAACTTCCTAATCCTCCAATACTGAGTCCAACCAATATCTAACTCCTGATCCAACGTTTTCATATGATTGGCGTGCATAATAGCCTTTATAGTAAAAATACCACTGTATGGCCTCCATCTTTGACTACCTAAAGCCCATGTGGAAGCCCCCATTGCAGGCTCCATAGTCCTAGCAGCAATCTTACTAAAACTAGGAGGATATGGTATATTACGAATCACATTAATTCTAAATCCAATAACCGATTTCATAGCATACCCCTTTATTATATTATCCCTATGAGGCATAATCATAACCAGCTCTATTTGTCTTCGCCAAACGGACCTAAAATCACTCATCGCATACTCTTCTGTCAGCCACATAGCACTCGTTATCGTGGCTATCCTCATCCAAACACCCTGAAGCTATATGGGAGCTACTGCTCTAATAGTCGCCCATGGTCTTACATCCTCCATACTCTTCTGCCTAGCAAACTCTAACTACGAACGAGTTCACAGCCGTACAATAATCCTAGCTCGCGGCCTACAAACGCTCCTCCCACTCATAGCAACCTGATGACTCCTAGCAAGCCTAACTAACCTAGCTCTACCCCCAACAATCAACCTAATCGGAGAAATATTTGTAGTAATACCAACCTTTTCATGATCCAACATCACAATCATCCTAATAGGACTCAACATACTAATTACCGCCCTATACTCCCTCTACATATTAATCACAACACAACGAGGCAAATACACCCACCATATCAATAACATTTCACCTTCCTTTACACGAGAAAATGCACTCATATCACTACACATGCTACCACTACTACTCCTATCCCTAAACCCAAAAATCATCCTAGGCCCCTTGTACTGTGAATATAGTTTAAAAAAAACATTAGATTGTGGATCTAACAATAGAAGCCTGCTACCTTCTTATTTACCGAAAAAGTATGCAAGAACTGCTAACTCTATGCCCCCGTGTCTAACAACATGGCTTTTTCAAACTTTTAAAGGATAGTAGTTATCCGTTGGTCTTAGGAACCAAAAAATTGGTGCAACTCCAAATAAAAGTAATAAATATATTCTCCTCATTCACACTAACAACCCTACTCCTACTAACCATACCCATCATAATAACAAGCTTCAGTACACACAAAACCTCCAATTATCCATACTATGTAAAAACAACTATTTCATATGCTTTCATCACCAGCATAATTCCCACAATAATATTTATCCACACAGGACAAGAAATAATTATCTCAAACTGACACTGATTAACTATCCAAACCCTTAAATTATCACTCAGCTTCAAAATAGATTACTTCTCAATAATATTTGTCCCAGTGGCATTATTCGTCACATGATCCATCATAGAATTCTCAATATGATATATACACTCAGACCCCAACATCAACCAATTCTTCAAATATCTACTTCTATTTCTCATTACAATACTAATCCTTGTCACTGCAAATAATCTCTTCCAACTGTTTATCGGCTGAGAAGGAGTTGGAATTATATCATTTCTACTCATTGGATGATGATACGGACGAGCAGATGCAAATACAGCAGCTCTACAAGCAATCCTATATAACCGCATCGGTGACATTGGATTTATTCTAGCAATAGCATGATTCCTGACCAACCTCAACACCTGAGACCTCCAACAAATCTTTATGCTAAAGCCGGACAATTCAAATCTACCTCTAATAGGCCTAGTACTAGCCGCAACAGGAAAATCCGCACAATTCGGCTTACACCCATGACTACCTTCTGCAATAGAAGGCCCTACTCCCGTCTCAGCATTACTCCACTCAAGCACAATAGTAGTAGCGGGTATTTTCCTACTGATCCGTTTCTACCCACTAACAGAAAGCAATAAATCTGCCCAATCCATTATACTATGTCTAGGAGCTATCACCACACTATTTACGGCAATATGCGCTCTTACCCAAAATGATATCAAGAAAATTATTGCCTTTTCCACATCCAGCCAACTAGGTCTTATAATAGTAACAATCGGCATTAATCAACCCTACCTAGCATTTCTCCATATCTGTACTCACGCCTTCTTCAAAGCCATGCTATTTATATGTTCCGGCTCCATTATCCACAGCCTAAACAATGAACAAGACATCCGAAAAATAGGAGGCCTATTCAAAGCAATACCATTCACCACAACAGCCCTCATCGTTGGCAGCCTCGCACTCACAGGAATACCTTTCCTCACTGGATTTTACTCCAAAGACCTAATTATTGAATCCGCCAACACGTCGTATACCAACGCCTGAGCCCTTTTAATAACACTAATCGCCACCTCTTTCACAGCCATTTACAGCACACGCATCATCTTCTTCACACTACTAGAACAACCCCGATTCTCAACCCTTATTACTATTAGCGAAAACAACCCTCTCCTAATTAACTCAATTAAACGTCTACTAATTGGAAGCCTCTTCGCAGGATTCATTATCTCCAACAACATCCCCCCAACAACAATCCCCCAAATAACTATACCCTATTACCTAAAAATAACAGCCCTAGCAGTCACAATTTTAGGCTTCATCCTAGCACTGGAAATCAACAACATGACCCGCAACCTAAAATTTAACTATCCATCAAACACCTTTAAATTTTCCAACCTGCTAGGATATTACCCTACAATTATACACCGCCTAACCCCCTATATAAACCTGACAATAAGCCAAAAATCAGCATCCTCTCTCCTAGACTTAATCTGGTTAGAAAACATCCTACCAAAGACCATCTCATCCATCCAAATAAAGATATCTACTGTAATTACAAGCCAAAAAGGCTTAATTAAATTGTATTTCCTCTCTTTCCTAGTTACTATTCTCGTCAGCACAATTCTACTTAATTTCCACGAGTAATCTCCATGATAACTACAACACCAATCAACAAAGACCAACCAGTCACAATAACCAATCAAGTACCATAGCTATACAAAGCTGCAATTCCCATGGCTTCCTCACTAAAAAACCCAGAATCCCCAGTATCATAAATAACCCAATCTCCCAACCCATTAAACTTAAACACAATCTCAACCTCCTCATCCTTTAACACATAACAAACCATTAAAAACTCCATCATCAACCCAGTAATAAACGCCCCTAAAACAACCTTGTTAGAAACCCAAACCTCAGGATACTGCTCAGTGGCCATAGCTGTTGTATAACCAAAAACTACTATTATACCCCCTAAATAAATCAAAAAAACTATTAAACCCAAAAAGGACCCACCAAAATTCAACACAATACCACACCCAACCCCACCACTCACAATTAACCCCAACCCCCCATAAATAGGCGAAGGTTTTGAAGAAAAACCCACAAAACCAATCACAAAAATAATACTCATAATGAATACAATATACATTATCATTATTCTCACATGGAATCTAACCACGACCAATGATATGAAAAACCATCGTTGTCATTCAACTACAAGAACATCAATGACCAACATCCGAAAAACTCACCCGCTGATAAAAATTGTAAACAACGCATTTATTGACCTCCCAGCTCCATCAAATATCTCATCATGATGAAACTTTGGCTCCCTCCTAGGCATCTGCCTAATTCTACAAATCCTAACAGGCCTATTCCTAGCAATACACTACACATCTGACACAACGACAGCATTCTCCTCTGTCGCCCACATTTGCCGAGATGTCAACTATGGCTGAATTATCCGATACATACATGCAAACGGAGCATCAATATTTTTCATCTGCCTATTCATACACGTAGGACGAGGCCTCTACTACGGATCATATACCTTCCTAGAAACATGAAACATCGGAGTAATCCTCCTATTCGCAACAATAGCCACAGCATTTATAGGTTATGTTCTACCATGAGGACAAATATCATTCTGAGGAGCAACAGTCATCACCAACCTCCTCTCAGCAATCCCATATATTGGCACAAACCTAGTCGAATGAATCTGAGGGGGATTCTCCGTAGACAAAGCAACCCTCACCCGATTCTTCGCCTTCCACTTTATTCTTCCCTTTATCATCACTGCCCTTGCCATAGTACACCTACTCTTTCTCCATGAGACAGGCTCCAACAACCCCACAGGAATTTCATCAGACGCAGACAAGATCCCATTCCATCCTTACTACACCATTAAAGACATTCTAGGCGCCCTACTACTAATTCTAGCCCTCATACTACTAGTACTATTCGCACCCGACCTACTTGGAGACCCAGACAACTATACCCCAGCAAACCCACTCAACACACCCCCTCACATTAAACCCGAATGATATTTTTTATTCGCGTACGCAATTCTACGATCGATCCCCAATAAGCTGGGAGGAGTCCTAGCCCTAGTCCTCTCAATCCTAATCTTAGTACTAATACCCGCACTCCACACATCTAAACAACGAAGCATAATATTCCGACCAATCAGCCAATGCATTTTCTGAATCTTAGTAGCAGACCTATTAACACTCACATGAATCGGAGGACAACCAGTTGAACACCCATATATCATCATCGGACAATTAGCATCTATCATATATTTCCTACTCATCCTGATTCTAATACCAATAGCTAGCACCATTGAAAATAACCTCCTAAAATGAAGAAAAGTCTTTGTAGTACATTAAATATACTGGTCTTGTAAACCAGAGAAGGAGAATAACTAGCCTCCCTAAGACTCAAGGAAGAAGCTATAGCCCCACTATCAACACCCAAAGCTGAAGTTCTATTTAAACTATTCCCTGAAACGCTATCATTATACCCTCACAAATATTAAGAGCCTACCCAGTATTAAATTTACTAAAACCACCAAAGAATCAACACAAAATTCATACCCCACAACATTTAACGCGTGCAAATAAAGGACCCAAACCATTCAACCCGTTTTACGCACACGGACTGATACACAGCACACCATGTACACAATATGTTAAACAGCTTATTTGTGAACGCTGAATAGTACATATGTAATCAATGTATCAAAGACATAATATGTATATAGTACATTACATGATTTGCCCCATGCGTATAAGCAAGTACAGGACCCCTCTTTACCGTACATAGAACATGACATGCCTGACCGTACATAGCACATTCAAGTCAAATCCATTCCTGTCAACATGCATATCTCGACCACTAGATCACGAGCTTAACGACCATGCCGCGTGAAACCAGCAACCCGCTTGGCAAGGATCCCTCTTCTCGCTCCGGGCCCATTACTTGTGGGGGTCGCTAATCAAGTGAACTTTATCAGGCATCTGGTTCTTTCTTCAGGGCCATCTCATCTAAAATCGCCCACTCTTTCCTCTTAAATAAGACATCTCGATGGACTAATGACTAATCAGCCCATGCTCACACATAACTGTGGTGTCATGCATTTGGTATTTTTTAATTTTCGGGGATGCTTGGACTCAGCTATGGCCGTCAAAGGCCCCGACCCGGAGCATATATTGTAGCTGGACTTAACTGCACCTTGAGCACCACCATAATGGTAAGCACGAATATCACAGTCAATGGTTACAAAGGCATGACATGGCATTAAGCATGGACATTACGGTCAATGGTTACAGGACATAAACCACTTATTTCCCCCCCCGACTTCGTTTAAAAAACTTTTCCCCCCATATACCTACCCCTATTTTCAACACGCTTCCCCCAAGATACTAACTCAAATTTATCCCGCCTCCAACACTTAAATTAGCACTCCAAATAAAATAAGCATGTAGGTATCTGGTCCTCGTATGACATGCA